CTTTTTGATGAAATTGATTGGATTTATATTAGTCTGGTTCCAGCAAAATAATTCGATAAATTCGATCAAATCGAAGGTAACTATTCGATTTGATAAGTACATTCTGTTAAAATTGCGAAATTATGTGGGTCAAATATTTGTTCTTTTTTCATTTATTACCTTTTTACACTATTTAGGCAGAATACCGGTTCCTTATTTTTTGAATGACGATTTGATAGACATTGAATCAGAATTTGAATCATCAAACAATGAAATTGAAGAATTTGATGGTGAAAGAGATTCGGAAATGGAAGAAGATCTTTCTCATTATCTTTTTGCTGAAAAAGATGATGATACTTTCAACAAAATCCAGAAAGAGGAGCCTGATCCTTTTCAACCATCTCTTGTAAAGACTCTTTTCGATTTTGAACGATGGAATCGTCCATTGCGATATATCAAAAATGATCACTTTGACAATGTCGTAAGAAATGAAAATTCACAATTTTTTTTTCAGATATGTCAAAGTGATGGAAAAGAAAGAATATCTTTCACGTATCCACCTAATTTATCTACTTTTCTTAATATGATGGAAAAAAAAATTGATCTCTTCACAAGAGATAAAATCTCCTATAATGAATTGTCTAATTATTGGAGCTCCACTAATAAAGAAAAAAGAAAGAAACTAAGCAATGAATTTTATAAAAGGGCTAAAGTTCTAGATAAGCAATTTCTTCCTATGGATGTATTAGAAAACCGAATTAGATTGTGTAATGATAAGAAGAAAAGAAAATACTTAACTCAAATATATGATCCTTTCTTGAATGGATGCGGTCGTGGACAAATGCTAAACAGTTGGTCACTACCATTTGAAAATGAGATTTTCAAAAGAAATTCCATTTTTATCAATAAGATTCACGGTCTCCTTCTTTCTATTAATAGTAATTATCCAGATCCCGAATTTGAACAGAAAATAAATCCATTTGATAGAAAATCATTATTAAATGAAATTGGTTTTTTTTTTAACTTAATAAGTAAATTTTCGGAAAAATCAGTATCAAGTTTTAATTTTGACAAACTTTATTTATTTCCAGAACATGAACAAGTCAAAATATATTCCGAAGAAAAAAAAAGAAAAAAAAAATTATTATTGGACACAATTGAAAGTGATATAAACCATCACAAAATACACGAAATAAGTAAAACAGTTCCTATGTGGTCATACAGCTTAATCGACGAATTGGAGGAACTGACGGAAGGAGTAGCACAATCACAGGAACCTCAGATTCGTTCCAGATACGCCCAACCTCTAGTCATTTTTAATAGTAAAACAGATAATTTTCTTCAAGGGCCTTCTAATACTGATGAATTAGAGGATAGTGATCTTATTTATCAGGACGAATTGTTTTTACTAAATTATTCACGCGAACCGGATTTTTCCCGAGAAATAATCAAAGGATCTATGCGCTCTCTAAGGCGTAAAACAGTGACTTGGAAATTCTTTCAAAGACATGCCAATTCCCCCCTTTTTTTGGACCAAACACAAAAACTTTTTTTGGTTGATCTTTTCGAAGATATATCCATATTTTTGAAAGAATATTTCAGGAAAAAAGGTACAGACAATTCAGAATTTTTGGCTTTAGAGAAAAGGCTAGAAGAGGATGAAAAAGAGGAAGGAAAAAACGACGACGAAAAAAGACTGAGAGAAATAGAAGAGGCCTGGGAGAGCATTCTTTATGGTCTAATAATTAGAAGCTTTGTAATAATATTCCAATCAATTATTAGAAAATATATTATAATACCTTCATTGATAATAACAAAAAATATCATTCGTATACTATTATTTCAATATCCCGAATGGTCAGAAGATTTTAGAGATTGGAAAAAAGAAGTGCATATTAAATGCACCTATCAGGGCGTTCCAGTATCCCACAAAGGATTGCCACAATACTGGTTCACAGAGGGTCTTCAGATAAGGATCTTATCTCCTTTTGTTTTGAAACCTTGGCACAAATCTAAGCTACGATCTACTGAAAAAAAAAAAAGATCTACTGAAAAAAAAAACGTTCAAAAAAAAAACTTTTGGTTTTTAACAGCTTGTGGAACACTAGTGGAATCGTACCTTGATAATTATTTCCCCAATCCATTTTCATTTTTGGGTCCCATTTTAAAAAAAATTAAAAAACAATTGAAAAAAAATTTCAAAAATCGTTTTTTTCTAGTTCTAAAAGTTTTAAATGAAAGAAAAAAATGGTTTGTAACTATCTTAAAAGAAATAGAAAAATGGAATATCAAAAGTATTCTATTTAGATTCAAAAATATATCTGAATTGGGTGAAAACAACAAAAATTCAACAATCAGTAAGAATAATCCAATGATTTACGAATCACCCGTTATAATTAACTCTATGAATTGGACAAATAGTTCATTCACAGAAAAAAGGATAAAAGATCTTAATGTTAAAACAAAGACAATCATAACAGAAATAGAAAAAATGACAAACGAAGGGGGGGTTCTAACTTCAGAGAAAAATTTGAATTCTAACAAAACCACTTATGATGCTAAAAGATTCGAATTAAAAAAAAATATTTTGCAAATATTACAAAGAAGAATTGTTCGATTAACCCGTAAATCATATTCTTTTTTCAAATTTTTCATGGAAAGGGTATACATCGATATCCTTTTATGTATCGTTGGTATTCCTAGGATCAATATACAACTTTTTCTTGAATCAACAAAAAAGATTGTAACTAAATCCATTTCCAATTCCAATAAAAAAACAAATGCAGAAAGAATTGATAAAACACATCAAAGTATAATTCCATTTATGTCGATTATACACAAATCTTGTAATATTACGAATACGAATTCAGAGAATTCTTGTGACGTATCTTCTTTGTCACAAGCATATGTATTTTTTAAATTATCACAAATCCAAGTTATTAAGGGATATAAGTATAAGTTAAGATCTATTTTTGAATCTCATGAAAGATCTTTTTTTCTTAAGAATGAAATAAAGAATTATTTTTTTAGAATACAAGGAATATTAAATTCAAAATTAAGACATAAGAACCGTCCCCATTCTGTAATGAATCAATGGACAAATTGGTTAAAGGTTCATTATCAATATGATTTACCTGAGAGCAGATGGTCGAGATTAGTACCACAAAACTGGAGAAATAGAATCAATAAACATCGTGTGGCTCAAAATAAAGATTTAATCAACTATGATTCCTATGACAAAACCCGATTAATTCTTTACAAAAACGAAAACGAACAAGTAGACTTATTAAATTTTCAAAAAAAAATTAAAAAACAATATAGATATGATCTTTTGTCATATAAATATCTTAATTATGCAGATAAGAAAAATTCATATATTTATGGATATAGATCACCATTCCAAACAAACAAAAACCAAACCATTTCTTATAATGACAACACATGTAAAAAAGAATTTTTTGATATAACGGGCGATATCTCTATCAAAAATTATCTAGCAGAAGATGCTATTATAGATATGGAAAAAAATCTGGATAGAAAGTATTTTGATTGGATGGTAATGAATGTAGAAATACCAAATCGTTCTATATCGAAATCGAATCCGAAATCGAAATTTTGGTTCTTTTCAAAATTATCAATATTTTATGATGCATATAAGAAGAATCCTTGGATCGTACCAATAAAATCCCTTTCTTTCCCTTTTTATGTAAAAGATGTTAGTAAAATGAAAAAATATCTTAATTTCGACTTCGACATTCTAAAAGGAGCAAACGAAGAAGCAGATGCGGGTCCATTAGGTCGATATCTATCTCTCTTAAACCAAGCTTATGAAGACTCATACTGGGAAAATGGTTGGAATAGTATAAATCTAGATGATTACATAGATGTAGATCGAAATTACTACCTCAACGATATAAAAGGAGAACAAGAATTCTTACTAGACAAGTATTTGGGTTTTCATTTGAACTTTGATAATGATAATTTATTACACGAAAGAATAATGAATCAGATCAAATTTTATTGTCTCCTGATTAGATTGAAAAATCTAAAAAATTTTTTTATAAACTCTGTAAAAAAGGGAGAAATAAGTCTAGAAACTATGGCAATTCAAAATTATTCGGATTTACTTCTTACAGAATGTAGCGACAATGAAGAATTGATTGAAAAACAAATATTTTCTTTGGAACCTGTTCGTCTGTCTAGAAAAAACTATGAACAATTTTTTATGTACCAAACCATAAGCCTATCGTTGATTCATAAGAATAAGCGCAAAATTTTTAAAAGAAATCCAGAAAAAGGTCGTGTTGATAAAAAGAATTTAGATAAAAACATTACAAGAACAAGAAATCAAAAGATAACAGAAAATAAAGATAAAAATCATACTGATTTGCTTGTTCCTGAAAATCTTTTGTCCAATAGACGCCGTAGAGAATTGAGAATTCTAATTTGTTTGAATCCTAGAAATACTAGAAATACTAGAAATACAATAAATTGCAATGAGAATAAACTAAATACTGGCTGTCAAGTTTTGGCTAAAAATAAAGATCTTGATATAGAAACAAAAAAACTAATGAATTTAAAATTCTTTCTTTGGCCAAATTATAGATTAGAAGATTTAGCTTGTATAAATCGCTATTGGTTTGATACCCAAAATGGAAGCCGTTTCAGTATATTAAGGATACATATGTATCCGCGATTGAAAATTTGATTGATAATCTTCCCATTTATCTTCTATTTAGAATTAGAATAGAATAATATCTTATCTTCACATATCTTATATGTGAAGATAAGATATTATATATTTATAAATGCGCACACGCATCATTGATACTAATTCAATGATTTTAGATAGAAAAATGAATCAAAAAAATCGTCTTCTTTTTTTTTTTTTAAGTATACAATAGAATTTTTTATTTTGTGAATCCATAAATATAGTATAGTATATAGATATTTGAATTGGATTGCTTAAGCATAGTAATTAATTTTATTTGAAAAAAAAAAAAGAAATTCATAATTATTAAGTAAATTAAGATAATTTAATTAATAATATAAAAAATAAAAAATTAGTGTAATTACTATTACTGATCAATAAAAATATCTATCAAAAAGGGGGGGAGAGGAAAGCTTTCATTTTATTTTATGATAAAAAATTCAATTATACCTGTTATTTCAAACAAAAAAGAAGAAGAAAACCCTGGATCTGTTGAATTTCAAGTAATCAATTTCACTAATAAGATACGAAGACTTACTTCACATTTTGAATTACATCGAAAAGACTATTTATCTCAAAGAGGTTTACGTAAAATTCTGGGAAAACGACAACGACTACTGTCTTATTTGGCAAAGAAAAATCGAATACGTTATAAAAAATTAATAAATCAGTTGGGTATTAGGGAGTCACAAATTCGTTAATTTCAAGAGTCATTTTCAATTATTCGATTTCTTAGATCCTGAATTTAGATGAACTTTTTTTTTTACGATTCATGGAAGAATGAATCGAGGAAAAACCTATGAATGTCCCAGCTACAAGAAAAGACCTCATGATAGTCAATATGGGGCCTCAGCACCCATCAATGCATGGTGTTCTTCGACTTATTGTTACTCTGGATGGTGAAGATGTTATTGATTGTGAGCCAATATTGGGTTATTTACACAGAGGGATGGAAAAAATTGCGGAAAACCGGACAATTATCCAATATCTGCCTTATGTAACACGTTGGGATTATTTAGCTACTATGTTCACAGAAGCAATAACGGTAAACGGACCGGAACAATTGGGAAATATTCAAGTACCTAAAAGAGCCAGCTATATCCGAGTAATTATGTTGGAGTTAAGTCGTATAGCTTCTCATCTACTATGGCTCGGACCTTTTATGGCAGATATTGGTGCACAAACCCCTTTTTTCTATATTTTTAGAGAAAGAGAATTAATATATGATCTATTTGAAGCTGCGACAGGTATGAGAATGATGCATAATTTTTTTCGTATCGGAGGTGTAGCGGCTGATCTACCTTATGGTTGGATAGATAAATGTTTTGATTTCTGCAATTATTTTTTAACAAGGGTTGTTGAATATCAAAACCTTATTACGCGAAATCCAATTTTTTTAGAACGGGTTGAGGGAGTAGGTGTTGTTGGTAGAGAGGAAGTAATAAATTGGGGTTTATCAGGACCGATGCTTCGGGCTTCCGGAATAGAATGGGATCTACGTAAAGTAGATAATTATGAATGTTACGAGGAATTTGATTGGGAAGTTCAATGGCAAAAAGAAGGAGATTCATTAGCTCGTTATTTAGTTCGAATTGGTGAAATGACGGAATCCATTAAAATTATTCAGCAGGCTTTGGAAGGAATTCCCGGCGGGCCATATGAAAATTTAGAAATCCGCTGCTTTGAGAGAGAAAAGGAGCCAAAATGGAATGATTTTGAATATCGATTCATTGGTAAAAAATCGTCTCCGACTTTTGAATTGCCGAAACAAGAACTTTATGTAAGAGTTGAGGCTCCCAAAGGAGAATTAGGAATTTTTCTAATAGGAGATCAGAATGGTTTTCCTTGGAGATGGAAAATTCGTCCACCAGGTTTTATCAATTTGCAAATTCTTCCTCAATTAGTTAAAAGAATGAAATTGGCTGATATTATGACAATACTAGGTAGCATAGATATCATTATGGGAGAAATTGATCGTTGAAATGATAATTGATACAACGGAAATCCAAGATATCCATTCTTTTTCCGGATTGGAATCTTTAAACGAAGTCTATGGAATTCTATGGGTACTTGTACCTATTTTGATTCTGATATTGGGAATCACAATAAGTGTACTAGCAATTGTATGGTTAGAAAGAGAAATATCTGCAGGGATACAACAGCGCATTGGACCCGAATACGCCGGTCCTTTTGGAGTTCTTCAAGCTCTAGCAGACGGAACAAAACTCCTTTTCAAAGAGAATCTTATTCCATCTAGGGGAGATATTCGTTTATTCAGTATTGGACCATCCATATCAGTTATATCAATTCTACTAAGCTATTCAGTAATTCCTTTTGGCTATAACTTTATTTTATCTGATTTCAATATAGGTGTTTTTTTATGGATTGCGATTTCGAGTATTGCTCCCATTGGACTTCTTATGTCAGGATATGGGTCGAATAATAAATATTCCTTTTTGGGTGGTCTACGAGCTGCTGCTCAATCGATTAGTTATGAAATACCATTAACTCTATGTGTCTTATCAATATCTCTACGTGCGATTCGTTGAAATAGAAAGGGCTATTCGATGCTATTGCTATCCTCCTTTCTTTATACTTATACTACTATATAGGAAAGGAGTCAAATAAATTAAATAGATACTTTCATTATCTTAATTTTATTTATTTTTAATTTAACAATTAGGATTGAAGAACTAAATCAGATAGTTATATGAGTGAAATAAAACAGCTTCTATTGAATAGAATTTCAGAATACGATATTACTTCTAGTTAATAGTTAGTATGATGATTTCAAATGGTAGTAAAAATATTGAGTCTCATTTTCTATGTATAAGAATGAAGTGAATTATAAACAGAAGAGGCTATTTAACCCAAGATTGGATAATTAGTCATCCTGTTTTGAAGCGGGCTCAAAAGACCAACCTTATTGAGTTTTAGTTACCATTTTTATGAATTATCATAGATGCATTAACATAAAATAAATAAGGGGTTAATAAAAAAAGAGTGGATGGTTAGAAACACCAAGATACACAAAGGATTAGTAACGCAGATTTTGTAAATTATCCAAAAGAGAATTTACGCATAATAGAAAAAGAATACTAATTGGGGCTTTAAATTGGTAGAAAAAATCAAGCAGTACTCCCCACAATTCCGATCCAGAGTATGCTTCCATCCACTGATTAAATAAATTACTATCAGGAACGAAAAAATCCTTTGAAATTTTTTAAGTCCCTTTTTAATAGCAAAAAAAAAAAAAAGAAGAATAGGAACGAAAAAAACACAAGAAATCAAAAACGAAAAAGCGATTTCCTTTTCGTTTTTGATTTCGTATTTCTTATATCCATATTCATGGAGATTCAATTCATGTCATAATTAAGAAACTAATGTGTAATTCTTTTTCGTAATTGAAAATGAATTCTGAGGGTTATTGATAATTCTAAAAGAGTATTTTATTGAATAATTCTATTATTACTCAACAAATTCAAAATTTGATTTTTAAGGGATGAGATCAATTCAGAAGTTAAATTTCAATATTAAAATGGAGTTATCTTTACTTATTTTATTTGTTATTTTTAACAGACAGAATTGAATTGGTCTAATTCAGAACCGTCCGATAGATTTGAATCTTATCTCTCTTAGGGATATATCAAGAAGAGATCAATAATCGGCCCGGTCCTTAGATTTACTGAAGGCTTTCCAGGAGCCGTATGAGGTGAAAATCTCATGTACGGTTCTGTAATAGAGATGAGAACAGTAATGTTATCACCGACTAGGATTATCTAACAGTTTAAGTACAGTTGATATAGTTGATGCGCAATCAAAATATGGTTTTTGGGGATGGAATTTGTGGCGTCAACCTATGGGTTTCATCGTTTTTTTAATTTCTTCGCTAGCAGAATGTGAAAGATTACCTTTTGATTTACCAGAAGCAGAAGAAGAATTAGTAGCGGGTTATCAAACAGAATATTCCGGTATCAAATTTGGTTTATTTTACGTTGCTTCCTATTTAAACCTATTAATCTCTTCATTATTTGTCACAGTTCTTTACTTGGGTGGTTCCAATATATCTATTCCATACATATTCGTTTCTGAGTTTTTTGAAATAAATAAAACATATGGAGTTTTTGGAACTACAATTGATCTCTTTATTACATTAGCTAAAACTTATTTTTTCTTATTCCTTTCTATCATAACAAGATGGGCTTTGCCTAGGCTAAGAATGGATCAATTATTAAATCTTGGATGGAAATTTCTTTTACCTATTTCTCTTGGTAATCTATTATTAACAACTTCGTCTCAATTGTTTTCACTATAAAAAAAAGATTGATCTTCTATATGTAAGAGAAAGAAATAAAACAAAAATATTCATAGATATTTACGATATGTTCCTTATGGTAACTGGGTTCATGAATTATGGTCAACAAACAGTCCGAGCTGCAAGGTACATTGGTCAAGGTTTCATGATTATCTTATCTCACGCAAATCGTTTACCTGTAACTATTCAATATCCTTATGAAAAATTAATCACACCGGAACGTTTCCGCGGTCGAATCCATTTTGAATTTGATAAATGCATTGCTTGTGAAGTATGTGTTCGTGTATGTCCTATAGATTTACCCGTTGTTGATTGGAAACTGGAAACTGATATTCGAAAGAAACGATTGCTTAATTACAGTATTGATTTTGGAATCTGTATTTTTTGTGGTAACTGTATTGAGTATTGTCCAACAAATTGTTTATCAATGACTGAAGAATATGAACTTTCGACTTATGATCGTCACGAATTGAATTATAATCAAATTGCTTTGGGCCGTTTACCAATGTCAGTAATTGATGATTATACAATTCGAACAATTCAAATTAATAAATAAAATTTTTTATTTTATAATTAAATACAATTCTTAATAAAAATAAAAAAATCATATATAATAATATAAATATATATATGTATAGATAGAATAAATAATATAATAATAATTATATATTATTATATCAAATAAAAATATTATAAAAAAATGAATAAATATTAGATATCAGATTAGAAATATTCGATATTCTATTCTAGATTATAGAAATCTATGTTTTCAATAGAATAGATAATATAAATTAAATATATTATATAAATTTTCAATATTAAATTAAATAGTTATATAGACTTTTTTCGTTTTAGTATAGTTTCAAACTACTCTTTCGTATAAAGACTGGAATGACATTGATTATATAACTGTACCTATATCAATTCAAACTCCCTAGGGTTTTTTTAATGCAAAGAGAAATTGAAGTATATAAAATTTTTTCCTGGTCATATCAATAAGGTCATGAAATTTCGATTTCTTTGTCTTTTTTTACATATAATGGATTTGCCTGAAACGCTACATGATTTTCTTTTAGTCTTTCTGGGATCGGGTCTTGTATTAGGAAGTCTAGGAGTAGTATTACTTACCAACACAATTTTTTCTGCTTTTTCGTTGGGACTGGTTCTTGTTTGTATATCTTTATTCTATATTTTATCAAACTCCCATTTTGTAGCTGCATCACAGCTACTTATTTATGTGGGAGCTATTAACATTTTAATCATATTTGCTGTGATGTTCATGAATAGTTCAGAATATTACGACGATTTTCATCTTTGGACCGTTGGAGATGGAATTACTTTGATGGTTTGTACAAGTATTTTTGTTTCACTAATAACTACTATTCCAGATACATCATGGTACGGAATTATTTGGACTACAAGACCAAATCAGATTATTGAGCAAGATTTGATAAGTACTAGTCAACAAATCGGAATTCATTTATCAACAGATTTTTTTCTTCCATTTGAACTCATTTCAATAATTCTTTTAGTTGCTTTGATAGGTGCAATTGTCGTAGCTCGTCAGTAATAAATCTTTAGAGAATAGAGAACTAGCAATATAAATCCAGATTCAATTTTTTTTTTTATTGCCGATTGCTAATATATTCTTTTGTTCCAGACTTGTTATATTCTTTAGTCAATCGAATCTGTTGAATTGTTGTTCATATTGAAATGAATCAAAATTGATAAGGAGTTGGTCAATGATGCTCGAACATGTACTTGTTTTGAGTGCCTATTTATTTTCTATTGGTATCTATGGATTGATCACGAGCCGAAATATGGTTAGAGCCCTTATGTGTCTTGAACTTATACTGAATGCAGTTAATATAAATCTCGTAACTTTCTCTGATTTTTTTGATAATCGCCAATTAAAAGGAAATATTTTTTCCATTTTTGTTATAGCTATTGCAGCCGCTGAAGCAGCTATTGGACCGGCTATTGTTTCTTCAATTTCTCGTAACAGAAAATCAACCCGTATCAATCAATCAAATTTGTTGAATAAATAACATTAATCATAATTACTCAAAAGTAGAATTTTGAATAGTGTAATATTTATCAATTCAAATTAGCATGTATGCTACACAACGTATGATCATGTTTGCATTTGCAAAACGAAATAATAAGCAATCAAAGTATCCTGGTCCTTCTCTCTTCGTTCTTTTAAATTTATCTAGACGTCTCGTCTATTTTGATTAGCAAAATTCTGACAAATCATTGATTCATCTGGTGTATAAATATATGATTCATTTAGGAGTTTACTAGATTGATAATTTTCATTTTTGATGTTCAAAAATTACTATAGATACAATGTCACATTCAGTAAAGATTTATGATACATGTATAGGATGTACTCAATGTGTCCGAGCCTGTCCCACAGATGTATTAGAAATGATACCTTGGGATGGATGTAAAGCTAAGCAAATAGCTTCTGCCCCAAGAACAGAGGACTGTGTTGGTTGTAAGAGATGTGAGTCCGCCTGTCCGACGGATTTCTTAAGTGTTCGAGTTTATTTAGGGAATGAAACAACTCGAAGTATGGGTCTAGGTTATTGATTTGATACGTATCAAAAAACACCACACGAATACGTTTTTTTACTGGCAAAAACCCGTGCTCAAAATAAAATAGAAAAGATTTTTTTCTATTTTGAGCGCGGGCTTTTCTGGCCCAAGTGTATCTTATTTTTATCACGAATTATTTTCCTTGGTTAACAATAGTTGTAGTTTTGCCAATAGTCGGGGGTTCTTTAATTTTCTTATTTCCTCATAAGGGAAATAAGGTAATTAGGTGGTATAGCATTTGTATATGCTTAATTGATCTCCTTCTAACAACCTATGCATTTTGTTATCATTTCCAATTGGATGATCCACTAATCCAACTAACGGAGAATTATAAATGGATCAATTTTTTTGATTTTTACTGGAGCTTCGGAATAGATGGACTCTCTATAGGACCTATCTTACTAACGGGATTTATCACCACTTTAGCCACGTTAGCGGCTCAGCCAGTTACTCGAGAATACCAATTATTCTATTTCCTGATGTTAGCAATGTATAGCGGTCAAATAGGACTATTTTCTTCTCGAGACATTTTACTTTTTTTCATCATGTGGGAATTGGAATTAATTCCCGTTTATCTACTTTTAGCCATGTGGGGAGGAAAGAAACGTTTGTATTCAGCTACAAAGTTTATTTTGTACACTGCGGGAAGTTCTATTTTTTTATTAATGGGAATTCTGGGTATCAGTTTATATGGTTCGAATGAACCAACATTAAATTTTGAAACATTAACTAATCAATCGTATCCTGTGGCGCTAGAAATAATATTCTATATGGCATTTCTTATTGCTTTTGCTGTCAAATCGCCGATTATACCCTTACATACATGGTTACCAGATACCCACGGAGAGGCACATTACAGCACTTGTATGCTTTTAGCCGGAATCTTATTAAAAATGGGAGCATATGGGTTGGTTCGAATTAATATGGAATTATTTTCCCATGCTCATTCCATATTTTGCCCCTGGTTAATGATATTAGGTTCTATTCAAATAATCTATGCTGCTTCAACATCTTTTGGTCAACGTAATTTAAAAAAAAGAATAGCTTATTCCTCGGTATCTCATATGGGTTTCCTTATTATAGGAATTGGTTCCATAAGTGATACTGGGCTCAACGGGGCCATTTTACAAATAATATCTCATGGATTTATTGGCGCTGCGCTTTTTTTCTTGGCAGGAACTAGTTATGATAGACTACGTCTTCTTAATCTTGATGAAATGGGCGGAATGGCTATCCCAATGCCAAAAATATTCACGATTTTTACTATTTTATCGATGGCTTCTCTTGCATTACCGGGCATGAGCGGTTTTGTTGCAGAATTGATAGTTTTTTTTGGAATAATTACTAGTCAAAAATATCTTTTCATGATGAAAATACTAATTACTTTTGTAACAGCAATTGGAATGATATTAACTCCGATTTATTTATTATCTATCTTACGGCAGATGTTTTATGGATACAAGTTTTTTAATACACCAAACTCTTATTTTTTTGATTCTGGGCCGAGAGAATTATTTATTTCTATTTCTATCCTTATACCCGTAATAGGTATTGGTATTTATCCAGATTTCATTTTCTCATTCTCGGTTGAGAAAGTTGAAGCTATTCTATCTAATTTTTGATAGATAGTTTGTTTTCTTGAATAAATGAATAAAACAAAACCAATAAATAAAAAAGAGAAAAAAACCCTTTGGACAAAGATTTTTATGTTAGATTCACTTAAAAAAAAAATTGAATTGTAATCGAATATGTTTGTTGTTTGTGAGAACCCTTAAAATCAAGTAATGTAATGATTCAAAGGGTTCTCGACGATTTTTGGGAAGTTTAATTTATGGAAAGTATATATATGCTTTCCATATTTTTATTTCTCAGGTTAAGTTCGTTACTCATTTTGTTAATTCAATTAGATATAAATGAACCATAACTATGTAGTCCTATTCCTAATAGATTGATCCCCAAATAACATACCCAAATTATAAGAAATCCTATAGAGGCCACTATTGAAGAATTTACACCTTCTAATTTTTTAGTTTTTCTAGTATGTAAATAAATCGCGAATATGGTCCACGTAATAAAGGCCCAAGTTTCCTTTGGATCCCAATTCCAATATGATCCCCATGCCTCGTTAGCCCATACTGCTCCTGAAAGAATACCTATTGTTAAAAAGAGAAAACCTAGACTAATAATACGATAACCCCAACGATCCAATTGTTGAATAAATTGAGACCTGTAATAATTTCTAGAAGAAGAAGTTGTTCGTAAAACATTCTTTCGTTCATTCATATTCATGTATTTGATTTCAGCAAAATCAAATGATTTATTTAAAGAATCCAAATTCTTGGTAAAAGCAAGAATTTGGATTCTTTCTTGAAACGTAATGACTAAAATAGCCACTGATAATAAAGATCCACATAAAAGAGCTGCATATCCGAATATCATCATACTGACGTGCATCATTAGCCAATGGGATTGTAGAGCGGGTACTAATATTACGGATTGATGCATTTTGGTTAAAAGACCTGAAGTCGCAAAGCCTTGGGTAAAAATAACACTTGGTGCGATTATTGTACTTAAAAGGTTTTTATCCTTTTTAAAAAAAGGAACCATATGAAAAATGGAAAAACCCCATGAAAGAAAGATTAAGGATTCATATAAATCACTAAATGGTAAATGGCCCGAAAAAAACCAACGAGTAATTAACAATCCCGTTACACAGAAAAAAGTTATTGTCATGGCTTTTTTGGACAAATCATATAATTCTACGATTTCATTGACTAATAAGGTTATTAAATGAATTGAAATTACAACAGATATGACCGAAAACGATATATGAGTTAATATATGCTCTAAAGTTGAAAATATCATATATATATAATGAAAATAAATAAATATCTATAATGAAAATAAAAAAGGTATGAATACTAGGATAGGAATCGGGAATTGAATTCATTATAGGACTTATTCTTTTAGAATATAGATATAGGATGCCATGCCGCTACTCGGACTCGAACCGAGATGCTCTAGCACTGCTTCCTAAGAGCAGCGTGTCTACCAATTTCACCATAGCGGCTTACTCGAAATCATAATAACCGATTCATTAGTCAATCGTCGAGATTCAAAGAATCAATTAACGTGGAATTTGAATATTATATTAATTTAGTACATTTCTTTACTAAACAATAAAAAATTTGAAGAATTCTATTATTATTCTAATTCTATACTATAAATTCACATTAACTATAAACTAGAAGTATAGTAATAAAATCGAAAAAATATTCAAATAAAAAAAAAAATAGAACGTTTCGATTTCAATACGAAGTTAAGTTGTATTCTTGTTTTTTTTCATTTCCAGTGTTAGTTTTCAAATTTAACAACGGAGAATGGGTTTTTCGTAGTTCACACTTTTTCTAATTCAAAAAAAGCACTGTTGAAACTGAAACTAGATAGTTCTGACTTCAATCTAGGAATTAATGAAAAAAACATTTTGTTGTAGTTGTTTATGACTCATTTTTTAATTATTTCATTCATTTAATAACTCTAAAGAAATGAATTTCCATTTTTTCAATGAAATCCTTAACGTTAATTTCTATATCTATTATTATTACACTAGATTCTAAAAAATTTAGATTATATATTCAGCATATATTATAATATATAATATATATATTATAATATATGCTAAATATATGGTCAATATGAAATATTCTTATATTACTAAATATTCTTTATTATTATTATACTAATAATAATAAAGAATATAAAGAATACTCTTTGAATCGAGCTAATTCAGATTATTGCAACATTTTTATTTGTTACAAAAAAAACTTTTTGAGTTCCCTGTCAAAATGGATTTCGCTAATGAAAAGGCTTTCAATGCTGTCCAATATCCCTTTTTTTTCCAAAAATTCTTACGAATTTTTTTTTTTGATATAGAAGTGCGCTTTTTTGGAACTGCCATATAATTAATATAATTTTTTTATTGCTATAGTTGAATGTGAAAGACATTTGTTCTTTAAATGAAAACGAAATATTCTTTAATTAGCCATATGTCGTCTTAGCTATCCTTCCTATTTTTTTCTATTTCTATCTAAAGTAAAAACATTGAATATTAGAAACCTTTTCAAAATCTTTCCAAACATATATATCTAGATCTCCTTTTATTGTAATGTAATTGTAATGTATCAATGTATCGATTAGTTCAAAATGAACTAATTTTTCTGAATAATAAGATTATTTTATCGGGTCATTTCATATGTTTTTTCTGATTCATTCATATAGCAAAAGAAACGAATGTTCTTAGTTTTGGTGTAATTTTTTATCCTCAGTCTATAGATAATAATTTTAATTTTACAAATTTCGTTTTTATTTATTTTTATTAGAATATATATATAATTTATTATTTATAGTAATTTAATATTTCTTAATATAAAATATTATTACTAACTATAGTAATTCTAAATAGTAATTAATATTTCTTAATTCTTAATAGAAAATAATAATATATATATTCGAATTTAATTTGGTTATGGGTCTATTTTTACTTTGTACTTTGGGATATAGGAAATATTGTGCAACGATTCAGAAAAATTAAAAAAAAATCTCAAATTCTATTTATATATCCACTTTTTTATTAACCGAACCTTTTACAAAAGAGATAAAACAAACGAATAAGAAAGAAAATTCATTAAGAATCAAAATATTTTTTATTCTTTATTTTTTTTTTTTTGTATGGAATATACACATCAATTTTCATGGATCATACCTTTCCTCCCACTTCCAGTTCCTATTTTAATAGGGGTAGGACTTCTACTTTTTCCCACGGCAACAAAAAATCTTCGCCGTATGTGGGCTTTTCCTAGTATTTTATTGTTAATAATAGTTATGATTTTTTCGATCGATCTATCTATTCATCAAATCCAGAACAGTTCAATCTATCAATATGTATGGTCTTGGACTATAAATAATGATATTTCTTTAGAGTTTGGTTACTTGTTCGATTCACTTACTTCTATTATGTCAATATTAATCACTACTGTTGGTATTCTGGTTCTTTTTTATAGTGATAATTATATGTCTCATGATCAAGGATATTTGAGATTTTTTACTTATCTGAGTTTTTTTAATACTTCAATGTTGGGATTAGTTACAAGTTCCAATTTGATACAAGTTTATATTTTTTGGGAATTGGTTGGAATGTGTTCTTATCTATTAATAGGTTTTTGGTTTACACGTCCTATTGCGGCAAAGGCTTGTCAAAAAGCATTTGTAACTAATCGTGTAGGGGATTTTGGTTTATTATTAGGAATTTTAGGTCTTTATTGGATAACGGGTAGTTTGGAATTTCGGGATTTATTTCAAATATTTAATAACTTGATTTATAAGAATGAGGTTAATATTTTTTTTGTTACTTTCTGCGCCTTCTTATTATTTTGTGGATCAGTTGCGAAATCTGCCCAATTCCCTCTTCATGTCTGGTTACCGGATGCTATGGAAGGGCCTACCCCTATTTCGGCTCTTATACACGCTGCTACTATGGTAGCAGCAGGAATTTTTCTTGTAGCTCGGCTTCTTCCCCTTTTCACAGTTATACCCTTCATAATGAGTGGAATAGCTTTGATAGGTATAATAACAGTAGTATTAGGAGCAACTTTAGCTATTGCTCAAAAAGATATTAAGAAAAATTTGGCCTATTCTACAATGTCTCAATTGGGTTATATGATGTTAGCTTTAGGTATGGGCTCTTATCGAGCCGCTTTATTTCATTTGATTACTCATGCTTATTCAAAAGCATTGTTGTTTTTAGGATCTGGATCCATTATCCATTCAATGGAAGCAATTGTTGGATATTCTCCAGATAAAAGTCAAAATATGGTTCTTATGGGCGGTTTAACAAAACATGCGCCAATTACAAAAACCGCTTTTTTAATAGGTACACTTTCTCTTTGTGGTATTCCACCTTTTGCTTGTTTTTGGTCCAAGGATGAGATTCTTAATGATAGTTGGTTGTATTCACCGATTTTCGCAATAATAGCTTGTTCCACAGCAGGATTAACTGCATTTTATATGTTTCGAATCTATTTACTAGTTTTTGAAGGATATTTAAACGTTCATTTTCAAAATTTCAACGGAAAGAAAAATAGTTCATTCTATTCAATATCTTTATGGGGCAAAGAAGGAAAAAAGAAATTAAAAAAGAAAATTCATTTATTAGGTTTATTAACAATGAATAATAATGAAAGGACTTCTTTTTTTCGGAATAGGAAATATTCGAATACAATTAATCGAAATGTCAAAAGCATAAAACGTCTTTTTGTTGAGAGTACCTATTTAGGTACTAAAAACATTCCCTTTTTTTATCCTCATGAATCTGACAATACTATGCTATTTTCTATGCTTGTATTAGTATTATTTACTTTCTTCGTTGGGTCCATTGGAATTTCTTTCAGCCAAGATGGAATAGATTTGGATATCTTATCCAAATTGTTAATTCCGTCTATAGACCTTTTACATCAAAATTCAAAGAATTCTGTCGATTGGTATGAATTTTTTACAAATGCAACTTTTTCGGTGAGTATAGCTTTTTTCGGAATATTGATAGCGTCTTTTCTCTATAAACCTGTTTTTTCTTCTTTACAAAACTTGAACGTATTCAATTTATTTCAAAAAAGTGTTACTAAAAAAATTATTCCTGATAAGATAATCAATGTTATATATGATTGGTCATATAATCGTGGTTATATAGATGCTTTTTTTGAAGTATCTTTAATTGCGAGTGTAAGAAAGTTAGCTAAATTCAATTATTTTTTTGATAGACAAATAATTGATGGAATTCCAAATGGAGTTGGTATTTCAAGTTTTTTTATGGGAGAAGCTATCAAATATGTGGGGGGTGGACGAATTTCTTCGTATATTTTCTTTTTTTTATTAATCTTTTTAGTAATTTGTTATTATATATTTATATAAAAATAAATATTATGAATTATATTAGAATCTAGATTGAATAGATTTATG